AAATTTTACGATTAAGAAGCAACTGTCTCTTGTATAGATCATTTATTAATTTACTATAACTATAGGATACTCCCCCTTCTCGGATTACTGCGTTTATCCGAGTGATCCACAAACGACGAAAATTTCTCTTTTGCTTATCCCTATCCCGATGAGCCGAAACCAAAGCTCTTATTTTCTGTTGAGTAATAGTGCGAGTAAGTCTTGAATGAGCCCCTCGAAAACTTGATGCAAATAAACGAATTTTTGTTCTACGTCTCCGAGCTATATATCCGCGTTTAATTCTGGTCATTGAATAAATAAAACTTTGACGAATAACTAATTGATTTTTTTCTTTCAGTTATTCTTTTCCCCGTCCTGGTCTATTAATAACCAAACGGATTTTTCCAATGTATAAAATACAAATTCCAATGGCTTTGGCTACTATAACCTTCCCGACCACGATTTTTTCTTTTTTTTTTTTAGGTATTTTACTGCGAAATACGAAAGAAATAATAAAGTTTCTTTTGCTAGGTGTCAAAAATATAGTCAATAAGAAAAAAAGAAATCTAAATTAAATGGATAAAGAAATAGTGGGTTCCATCGTTTCTATGGTTACTTCTTAAACGGTGAGGTCTTCTCTATACACCGGAGCCTTTAACTTCATTTAATCAATGTTATTGGTAACTTGTATAGTTCACACCACACTCTTTGGCTCTACCCACGAATTATCCAGTAACAGGTCTTTCACAATGAGACCCACCTATACAGTAACGGTATTTTTTTATGAAAGTTAGCTGGGTAGCTGACCCTCGCAGTCCGTTCTTGACCGAGTGGGGACTTCATTTTTATGTTTTTTTTTTTTGAATTTCAATAAGATTTCCTCCGCTTAATGGATAACCATTTGCTACCAATGGAGAATTGCTTCTCATCTTAAATTCAGGTGATTGGATTTGCACCAATGTAAACCATAAACTTTATACACAATAGAGGGATCAATTTGCTTCTTTTTAGATAGTGAATGGAGTTCCTTCTTCCATTCTATCCTATTTACTGGTACTGATCATTCATACTGGAAAGCGGTTTTCTTGCTTTTTTTTGTGCCAGCTCATGATCTAAACGAGTCGCACATACACCCTAGTACATGTTCCTCGACGCTGAGGACATCCCCGAAGAGCGGGGGATTTCGTGACAGTTCGAATTGGCTGTCTTGTATTTCTAATAAGTTGTTTAATAGTTGGCATGTTGAATCATATACATAATGGGCTGGTTTAGATTGATCCTAACCGGATGGTTATGAAATTTTTCTATTTATAATAGATAGAATAGTAAACGCGGAGATAAAATCTCAAATCACGGATTTGCACAAAATCCATTTTTTTTCATCCAACTGCTACAAGATCAACAATTCCATAAGCTTGGGCTTCTGTTGCTGACATAAAAACGTCTCTTTCCATGTCTTCAGATACAACCCATAATGGTTTGCCCGTCCTTTGTACATAAACCCTTGTGATGGTTTCGCGTAGTTTCAGCAGTTCTTCCGCTTCCAGGATAAATTCTCCCGTTTGCGCCTCATAAAAAGAACTAGCAGGTTGATGGATCATTACCCTGATGATAGAAGGGTTCTCTATCTGGTGTGATGAAAGGAACAGAAAAGAAAGATAAAGAATAATAGGAAAAAAAGATAGAATTGAACAACCGTACGGGCATCGTCTTTTGTGCATTGCATACGGCTCTACAATCAAATTGACCCTTACTTTCCATTCAAGAAAGATAAAAATAGAATCTCTCAGCCCCAGCTGGGTAAATGATCAAATTGCCACCCTTCCTTTTGGAGGAGTTAAAAAATACTATGATGGCTCCGTTGCTTTCGATTTTAAACTGGAATCTTTTTTTTGTCTTTGATTCAGCAATCCCAAAGTTTCTTTTTGATCCAACCAAAAAAGGAAAAATCTTGTTTTTTTTTTCGCACTCTTTTTTTTATAACATAAATATTGTTAAGAGTCCTTCGGTGTGAAAACAAAAAAGTTTGTGACGCTGAATTGGACTCCCGATAGATAAGAGAAAATCGGGAATACCTTTTATCTCATACTACTCGCTCGATACATAATCAAATCTTTAAAAAAAAACCATACAAAAATATTTCATATCGAATTCGAAGTGCCATGCTATTATTACTTAATATTCATATGGCGAAGGCATAGTTTTCTTTTTTCTCTCAAATAAAAAAACCTCATTGGCGCCAAGCGTGAGGGAATGCTAGACGTTTGGTAATTTCTCCTCCAACCAGGATAAACGATCCCATTGACGCGGCTAATCCCATGCATATTGTATGGACCTCTGGTCGCACAAATTGCATAGTATCATAAATAGCTACTCCAGGTATTACCCATCCGCCAGGAGAGTTTATAAACAAATACAGATCTTTGGTATCATCCTCGATACTGAGATATACCATAAGACCAATAAGTTGATTCGAGATCTCGCTATCAACTTCTTGACCTAAAAAAAGTAATCTTTCTCGATAAAGTCGGTTGATTAGGGTCAAATTGGTTCCCTTAGGAACCGTACATGCACCTTTTGATGCATACGGTTCAAAAAAAATTGCGAAAAAAAGAATCAATGTATAGATTTCAGTCCTCTTTCCTTTTTCCTATTCTTTTTCATATCAGGTTTTTTCTAACTTCTAATGAAAGGGCTTTTTCTTCGATTTTTCAATAAAGACGAATTTTGACTTCTTTTCTTTCTTCCTTATAATAGAAAAAAGTCAATAAACTTATCGAATTTACTTCTCATTGATGTATTGTTTCATCGAGATTCAATCCAAATCACGATGGTATTTTCTTGTTCCTGAATGGGTCTCTTTCATCTTTTTAGGTTTATGCTCTACTCCGGGTAAAGATCCGCCCGATTTGGATTTGCACATATAGGACAAATCTTCCCATCACCATTTCTTTTTGTTATGACTTTACAAATAACAAACAGGAATAATTTATGATACATGTAGTAATCATAGATATATCACCAATTGGGTTTTTTCTAAACGGAGCCTGGATACTTCATTTTTTTAGTCCAACCAAAGCCAACCATAAATTATTCTAATTGATAATAGTACTATGAATCCCCCCAAACAATGCATCTAATTGCACTTCACGCTCCAATTTTTTGATGATTCAATTTCTCTTTCTTGGGCGAAACAGAGGATATCTCGATCGGGGGAGATAACGGGGAAATCCCATATGACCCAATATATCTGACAAGTCGCACTATACGTCAACCCAAGATGCATCTTCCTCTCCAGGACTTCGGAAAGGTACTTTTGGAACACCAATAGGCATGAATTGAAAGAAAAAAGAACTAAAATACTATATTTCACTTTGATGTGGAAACGTAACAATATGGTTTTATTGTCTTTATAATATTGGCTTTATCATATTTATTTTATCCATAGATTAGAAAAATTCAGAAAGAACGACAAAATAAATAAAGGAAAATTTTTACGAATAGGGCCTTCTAATGATAAATTAAGGATGGACGCATTTAATCATAGAAAATGTCATCAACCCCCCATTGCATTGCGTATTGGTACTTATCGAGTATAGAATAAATCTGCTTCTCTTTGTTCCTACGAACAGAATTTTTCCATTATTACGAACAGAATAGAATAAATATTAACCTAACCCTTGTTAGGAAATAATCCACTGAACAAGGGAGGTCCATAGGATAGTCATAGTATAGTCTTTTCCAATGCAATAAAGTTACGTACTGTCTATTTTTCTTTGATAAAGGGGTATTTTCCATGGGTTTGCCTTGGTATCGTGTTCATACCGTTGTATTGAATGATCCCGGCCGGTTGCTTTCCGTTCATATAATGCATACAGCTCTGGTTGCTGGTTGGGCGGGCTCGATGGCTCTGTATGAATTAGCAGTTTTTGATCCTTCTGACCCTGTTCTTGATCCAATGTGGAGACAGGGTATGTTCGTTATACCCTTCATGACTCGTTTAGGAATAACCAATTCATGGGGAGGTTGGAGTATCACAGGAGGGACTGTAACGAATCCGGGGATTTGGAGTTACGAAGGTGTAGCTGGGGCACATATTGTGTTTTCTGGCTTATGCTTTTTGGCAGCTATCTGGCATTGGGTCTATTGGGATCTAGAAATATTTTGTGATGAACGGACAGGAAAACCTTCTTTGGATTTGCCCAAGATCTTTGGAATTCATTTATTTCTCTCCGGGGTGGCTTGCTTTGGTTTTGGTGCATTTCATGTAACAGGCTTGTACGGTCCTGGAATATGGGTGTCCGATCCTTATGGACTAACGGGAAAAGTACAACCTGTAAATCCGTCGTGGGGCGTGGAAGGTTTTGATCCTTTTGTTCCGGGAGGAATAGCTTCTCATCATATTGCAGCAGGTACATTGGGCATATTAGCAGGTCTATTCCATCTTAGCGTCCGACCACCACAACGTCTATACAAAGGATTGCGTATGGGAAATATTGAAACCGTACTCTCCAGTAGTATCGCGGCTGTCTTTTTTGCAGCTTTTGTTGTTGCTGGAACTATGTGGTATGGTTCAGCAACTACCCCCATTGAATTATTTGGTCCCACTCGTTATCAATGGGATCAGGGTTACTTCCAGCAAGAGATATATCGAAGAGTTAGCGCCGGGCTAGCAGAAAATCAAAGTTTCTCAGAAGCCTGGTCTAAAATTCCTGAAAAATTAGCTTTTTATGATTATATCGGCAATAATCCGGCAAAAGGAGGATTATTCAGGGCAGGCTCAATGGATAACGGAGATGGAATAGCGGTTGGGTGGTTAGGACACCCTATCTTTAGAGATAAAGAAGGGCGTGAGCTTTTTGTACGTCGTATGCCTACTTTTTTTGAAACATTTCCAGTTGTTTTGGTAGACGGCGACGGAATTGTTAGAGCTGATGTTCCTTTTAGAAGGGCAGAATCGAAGTATAGTGTTGAACAAGTAGGTGTAACCGTTGAGTTCTATGGTGGCGAACTCAATGGAG